TCGGTCTCAATGGATCTCTTTTTACTGCTCATATGATAACTAATAGTTAGAGATAGGGATGACAGGATTTGAACCTGTGACATTTTGTACCCAAAACAAACGCGCTACCAAGCTGCGCTACATCCCTTTCCATTGGTTTCCAGTCTCATTGGAAAACATCTTTGTCTTGTTTTCCACATTTTTCTGTTCTATATTTCAAATCCTCCTGCCATTTTTTTCTTTTTTTTTTTACTTTCTCATCTCCTATAATATCGAATATGAAAAAAGAAAAAAATTGTATTTCTTAATAATATTTAATTAAATAAAGAGAAGATATCGAGTATAATAATACGAACAAAGAATATAAAAAAATATGAAAAAGAGAATAATATAATTATAGTTATTAGAATATTAATATATTTTTAAGAATAATATAGATAAATAAAATATATAATGAATTGTTGTACAATCCAATTTGAATTGGGAATTTCCCCGACAAATGCAAGTGATTATTTTTAAAATTACCATTTGATCATATTCCTATATGTAATTATATATTACAATATTACAAATTACAAGAAAAACGAAGGAGGATTTGAAATGCGAGATCTAAAAACATATCTCTCTGTGGCACCGGTGGCAAGTACTCTATGGTTCGGGATTTTAGCGGGTCTCTTGATAGAAATCAATCGTTTATTCCCGGATGCATTGATATTCCCCTTTTTTTCATTCTAGTTATTGGCACGGGAAGGTGTGACGAAGATTAGAGATCCAATCCAATATCTGTGATTAATTCCTTCTTCTTTATTTCTTTTTTTGAACTTATTCTAATTCGAAAAAAAAGAGAAAGAAGAAAGGTGTATTTGGTCTCACTGAAACTTAGAATTTTTCCCAGGTTTCAATGGAATTGAATTTTGAATTCAATTCCATTCGATTGCTATTAATAATAGAGTAATACCAGAAATGGAATTGGAATGCTAGGGCGGGGGCAATAATATAATCCAAGATACTTAAATGAAAAATGAAATACTGTACTGTGATCTAGTGCGAAATCATTGTATTGTATTACTGAATTATTACTGTACTATATAAAATTAATTGGAACAAAATCTTTCATAATTTGATTTCAAATTATCAACTTATACTTTTTTTCGTTCCTTTTTTATTCTTCGCTTCAAATCTAAAAATCGAAGAGTTAAGTGAATCAAAAAACCAAAGGAGGTTCATGGCTAAGGGTAAAGATATACGAATAACTGTTATTTTGGAATGTACCAGTTGTGATCAAAAGAGTGTTAATAAGGAATCAAGAGGTATTTCTAGATATATTACTCAAAAGAATCGACACAATACGCCTAGTCGATTGGAATTGAGAAAATTCTGTCCCTTTTGTTGCAAACATATGATTCACGCAGAGATAAAGAAATAGAGAAATAAAGGATCGCTTGTGTGTCACCCTTACAAGATAGGATATTTGAAATAGAAGATATATTCTCCAAATTCTAGTATAAATAAATTCGATAGATAACATCTTAATTATATATAGAACATTATATAATTATATAATAAAATAATATACATATAACATAACATTATAGAGCATATATTTCATTCTATAACAAACATATATTAAAAAAAATAAGAATATAAATAAAACAAATCCTTTTTTATAAGAAATTGGATTTTCGGTATAGGAATAAACAAACCATGGATAAATCTAAGCTACTCTTTCTTAAATCCAAACAATCTTTTCGTAGGAGTTTGTCCCCGATCCAATCGGGGGATCGAATTGATTATAAAAACATGAGTTTACTTTATCGATTGATTAGTCACCAGGGAAAAATAGTATCTCGACGCGTGAATCGATTGACCTTAAAACAACAACGATTAATTACGATTGCTATAAAACAAGCTCGTATTTTATCTTTGTTACCTTTTGTTAATTCGTCCCTTTTTGCTAATAAGGGAAAAAAAAAAAAAAAATATGAAAAAAGGGAGTCGAAGTCGACCACTAGAACTACTGTTCTGAAAAAAAAAAAAAAATAGAGTTACTCTTCAATTGAATTCCATTTTGAATCTAAACTCAATTTCAATGTGGATTGATATTTTGTTCGAAAACTACGACAATCCAATTTGGGTTGTTCCGTTGTAAGAAAAAAGATAATAGGTGAAGAAGAATAAATTTTTTTTGAGCGTGGTTGTTTATTAATTTGGATAACTTTGTCATATGAATTCTATTTTATCATATAAATCTCTTCTATTCTACCACCTTCCCGGAGTTAAGTCTCCGGGGAATTTTTATTTTTTTATGATCTCATTCTCATTCTCATTGGCAATCATAAAAAGACAATCCCCTTTCAATATAGCTATTTGTGCAACTATTTTACGATTAAGAAGCAATTGCCTCTTGGACATATTAGAAATAAAATCACTATAAATATAGTATATTTTTTGTTTATTCTGGCCAATTATTGCATTTATTCGACTGATCCACAAACTACGAAAATCCCTTTTTTTCCTACCTCTATCTCGATGAGCCGAAACCAAAGCTTTTATTCTCTGTTCTAACATAGTTCGAATCATTTTTGAATGAGCTCCGCGAAAACTTGATGTAAATGAACGAATTTTTGTCCTCCGTTTTCGAGCGATATATCCTCGTTTAATTCTGGCCATTGAATAAATCAGACTTTTTTGAATAACTATTTCATTTTTTTCTTTCAGTTATTCTTTTATCCTTCCTAGTCTATTAATAACAAAAATGGATTCTTCCAATGTATAAAATAAAAATTCCAATGGCTTTTGCTACTATAACCTTCCCAACCACCATTTTTTTTCTAAGAAATAAAAAATGGTATTGATACTAGGTATTCCAAAAATATAGTAAATTAAATAGAAATAGACAAAGAAATGGTGGGTTCCTTCGTTTCTATGATTACTTTTTAAACGGTGAGGTCCTTTCTATACACCGGAGCCCCTTCCTTCATTGAATCTTGATTGAATCAATGGTATTGTTAACTTGTACAGTTCACACTCATGGGCTCTACCCATGAAAAAATATCTAGTAATAGGTTTTTCACAACGAAATCTAGCTATACAGTAACGGTATTTAAGTACGAAAATTAGCTGGGTAGTTGACCCTCTTAGTCCGTTCTTGCAAAATGGAGGGCATAATGTTTATTTGAAATCGGATTTTTCCCGCTTAATGGATAACTATTTGTTACCAATGGGAAAGTCTTTTTCATCTTAAATTGCAAATTAAGTTGATTCTGTTTGCACCAATCGAAACCATAAATTTGATACACAATAGAATTTGATATATAATTCTTACTAATAGAATAGATTTTTTTTAGTTAAGATAGTGTGTTGTGTGTGAATGGCATTCTTCCATTCAAACTATCTTAAACAATTACCGATACTGGAAAAATATCTTTTTTTAGTCTATGATCGAAACGAGTCGCACATACACCCTAGTACATGTTCCTCGGCGCTGAGGGCATCCCCGAAGAGCGGGAGATTTTTTTACATTTCGGATTGGCTGTCTTGTGTTTCTAATAAGTTGTTTTATAGTTGGCATGGTGAGTCATATATATAATGAGCTGGTTTAGATCAATCCGAACCCGATGCTTCTCCATTTTTTAGAAACACAAGACAGCCAATCCGATTGTTTTCTATGAACTTGGGGGCTCGCCGAATTCGACATAAGCAAGAAAAAATCGGACTCTAGGAAAAGACAAATAATCCATCCTAGAATCCCGTTTTCCCCATTTCTATTTCTACTTTACTCAATATTCTCTGCCTATTTTTTGTTTAGGTTTAGTATCGAGTCGAATTGAATTCTATTACAATAGAAAACCATTAATATATTTCTATTCTAGGACATTGAAATGTAAAAACAGTAACATAATCATATGATTCTAATTGATTGTGGAGTTGAAAAAAACAAAGTAAAACAGTCTTCTTCACACAAAATATATATACTATGACTGACTAGTTCTACAGTACAAGGAATTTTCAAAATACAGATAGTATCTAATCGGGTATCTTATTCGTAATGGTAGAAAAAAACTAGTAAAGAAGTAAAGGTCTTTATTTATCAACAAAAATTAAGTTCTTTTATAAACTTAAGATGTTGATAAATCTGCATACCTAGAAATTCATTTCGGACAATTGAACCTTCTCAAATTGTTTCTTTTTAAGAACCAAAAAGATTTGTGCCAAAATAATAGACGCCAAGAAGAACAAGAGACCTTGGACACGTAATGGGTCTTGAAGCACTATTTCTGCATCCCCCTGACCAAATCCACCCACATTAGGATTACTCGTTAATGGTTGATCCAGTTTGATAGATTCACCTTCTGAAACAAGAAGTTCTGGTCCTGGAGGTAGAATATCAATCACTTCACGTCCATCCGATGCATCCACTATCGTTATTTCGTACCCCCCTTTTTGTTTTCGTATAATTTTGTTTACTATACCTGTTGCTGTCGCATTATAAACATTATTATTACTCTTGCTCCCGTCGGGATAAATCTGACCCCTTCCCCTGTTCCCGCCTACGTATATAGGATATTTTAAGAAGTAAACATCTTTCTTAGTAGCGGGATCTGGAGAAAGAATAGGAAAGGTAATTTCACTATATTTCTGACCGGGGACAGGGCCTACCACAAGAATATTTTTTTTTGTAGGACGATAGCTTTGAAAAGACAGATTACCTATCTTTTCTTTAATTTCGGGCGAAATGCGATCGGGAGGAGCCAATTCAAAACCCTCCGGTAAAATAAGAACAGCCCCCACATTCAAAGCCCCCTTTTTACCATTAGCAAGAACTTGTTTCACTTGCATATCATAAGGAATTCGAACAACTGCTTCAAATACAGTATCGGGAAGTACCGTTTGTGGAACCTCAATATCTACGGGCTTATTAGCTAAATGGCAATTGGCACATACAATACGGCCGGTTGCTTCTCGCGGATTTTCATAACCCTGCTGGGCAAAAATCGGATATGCATTTGAAATGGGTGCTTGAATTATTATGTATATCATGAGCAATACGGAAATGGATCGAGTAATCGCTTCCTTTATCCAAGAAAAAGCATTTCTAGTTTGCATGGTCATTGATCCTGAAAATTTCTACAATAAGATTAGGTAGGTTACTGACATAGTTCCCTATCCATGATTCTGCTATTTACTGAAATGATTTTCCTAGAAGATAGGAAGAATACGAGTAGAAAGAAAAAGAATAAGTAAAATTTGGAATGTTTCTCTTTTATATACAAAAAACAAACTTTATAATTGGATCAGTCGATCGTTTTTTCAGTCATTCATTGAATGATAAATCACTACAAGTGACGGAGATACACGATTTAAATAACGGAAAATCCAGTATTTAAAAATGGTATCTAAAATGACTGGAAAAGTTGAAACAAGACCCGATATAATCTGATCATTCTGAGTAAATCCAAAATCTTTATAGACAGAACCAATCATTAGTTCCCAACCATGAGTCGAATGGAATCCTATACATAAATCAGTTAATAAAAGAATAGAAAAAGCTTTTATTGTGTCACTTAAGTTATATAGAAATTCTTGAACCCACGAGTTAAGAATAATGAGTTGTTGATTACCCAGAATAGAATAACCACTTAGAATAAGAAAACAGATTATATTTGTCGAGAAGTGCAAAATCGTATGGATACAATCGTGGTTGTGCGTCTTGATCAATTGGATGGTTTCGTTGTAGATTCCAATAGGAAGGTTTTGTAAATGGGTTTCCGGGTATTCCTTTAGCATTTCATCCAAGAGGAACAGTTCCGCGAACTCTATGAATTTCTTTAAAATACTTTTTTCTTGAATATCATTCAAGAAAATTTCGGATTGTTTAGTATTCCACCAATTAGTAAACCAAGAGTCTAGACTTTTTTTAAATGTAAAAGAGATGCACCAGGGCAAAAAGACTATGGATGTAAGACATAGAAGGGGAATGAATGCTTTCTTTTTTGCCATTTTTTGTCTTTAATGAACTCAGCTTCATCTCATTTGTCAACTATATAGGATAATAATCTTTCTATCAAGCATAAGTTCTATTTCAAGTAATAGAGCCTATAATACCCATTTCAAATTTATGCATAGAAATGGATAATCTATTCTCGTTTTTTTATTTGTAATTATTTGTAATTCAGAAGTTCATTCTTTCCTTTAATTTTGAAAAACAAAAACAAAAGAATCCACTGCCAATTCGAATGAAGAAGAAAAATATTGTTTCAAAAGCTATCAATTTAAAATGGATAAATTTCGAAAAATAAACGCTTTCTCTAAGAAAGCGTTTATTTTTCGAAATTTTTTTTATACAATTATTTCCAATTGTACATCCAAGAATGCGGCCAAGTCCGAAGCTGTTTCGAAAACGCTGGCGCGTGGAGTCCTCTCATAATAATCATCAACAGGAGTCAAGGGAATGGCCCCCTGTTCTCTGGTGTACATATAAAGGACACCCGTACGAGGTTCTGGATTAGCATAAAATTGAAGGGCCAAAATATCTTCTACACGAACTTGGGAAAGAATATAACGATTTTCTCCAGGAAATCCGTAACGACAAAGCCACACCATTCCAATTTGGTTATCATAAAGATTATAACCACTACCCACATTCCAAAAAATTAGAATCCACCAATGAAAACTTACAAAAAGACCCGCGATTCCATAGAAAGTAAGTGTGGCCCCTTGTGGCAAAAAAGGAACTACAGATTCGGACGAATTGAAAAAATGACTACCATAATAACTGGAAGCTGAAATAAATAAAACCCCTAATGAACCTAAAAGAGTGAAAGAAGCCCAGAAGAAATGGATTGGTTTTCGGGCCCCGGGTATAGTGTAAATCCATGTGTGTTCTTGTCCTTGGAAGCTACGCATAAGGTGTCCTGACCCCCCAAAAAATGTGTTGTTGACCATGAACCAATACATACACCAGCCGTTACAATTAATACTAGTCCCACTAAAGGCAAAAAAACATCTACCATAATCATCAAATAAAATGGGTACCTCCATTTTCTATTTGTACCTGTTCTTTTTTGTTGATTGTTAGATTAAAGCCTCCTAATCTTATTAAGGCTGATATGATATTAGTATTTTCCTTTTCTTTTGTTTTTTTTTTATGGATATGGAAGAGTTATTAAAAAATGCAACAGAATAACAAATCCAAGGAAATAAATTGGACTTTATCTAAAAAATCTTGTTTTTTTGAACATAAAGAAATAAAGAAGCCATTGCAATTGCCGGAAAAACTAGGCCCACTAAAGGAACAAAAACAGAAGGTAAGTTTATCATAAAATGGGTACCTCGATTTTCTATTTGTACCTGTTCTTTTTTGTTGATTATTAGATTCATATTTTTGTTATATGAATTTTATATTTGGATTATTCTTATATTGTAATAAAGATAGTCTATAATCACTAGAATTTATATAGACTTATACTAAGTTTATTAAAATAATTAGACTAAGTATAGCCAAATTAATATATACTCAATATAGATAATAAACAAATATATATTATCTATATTGAGTATACATAATAAGTATAGAATATAAGAAATCAATAATCAAAGAAAAAAATCAATAAGATTTATTAAGAATCAAAAGAACAAAATATATTTATAATAATAAATATCTTATTAAATAGGAGGGAAGAAATGAAGAACTAAATCATTGGATGAATTTCGGCCCTCTATTTCTACAAGAAAAGGGACATAATGTTTCTCTTGTTTCTTAAAAAAAAGAATTTTAAGGTCTGCTTTATTTTTCATTTTCAGTCAAAGGAAAGAAACCATGGAACTGAAATAAATTTATTAGAACCTCCTTTAAAAGAAACCGTGGTACGATTACATCCACTATGCCCTTTTCGAATAAAACTTCAGCTGATTGTGAACCTTCGGGCACTTCTACCTTCAAAAGTTCTTCAATTACCCTTTTCCCCGCAAATGCAATGTAAGCGTCTGGTTCCGCAATAACGACATCTCCTAACAGGCCAAAACTAGCTGTCACCCCACCAGTAGTTGGAGATGTAAGTATCGATACATAGAATAACTTTTGATTAATTTGAAAATCGTATAAAGCAGATGAAATTTTAGCCATTTGCATTAAGCTCAAACTTCCTTCTTGCATACGTGCTCCTCCGGATGCACATACTATAATAAGAGGTAAACGTTGATTAGTAGCATATTCCACCAACCGGGTTATTTTTTCACCTACTACGGATCCCATACTACCCCCTATAAACTCAAATTCCATAATACCAATTGCTACAGGAATACCGTTTAGTTGACCTGTGCCTGTTTGAACAGCGTCCTTTAATCCTGTCGTTTCTTGATAAGAATCAAGACGACTTTGATACGGGTCCTCTTTCAAATGAAATGGAATGGGAGCCAAAGATTCTTCGTCTTCGTCTTCGTCTTCGTCTTCATCCATAGGATGGGGATACGACGAATATTCCATGTCTTCGTCTTCGTCCTTAGGATTAGGATTCCAATCCATAGGATTACAAGTAAGGGGATACGACGAATATTCCATGTCTTCGTCTTCGTCTTCATCCTTAGGATTAGGATTCCAAGTAAAGGGATCCACATATTCCCCATTTTCCGGATTCACGTAATATTTCCCAGTACGGGGATCCACATATTTTATTTCATCCACACCAGTCCAACTAATGGGATCCACAGATACCATGTCTTCATCCATAGGATTCCAAGTACCTGGATCAATCAAAAATTCAATTCTATCTGAACTGCTCATTTTTAAATGATAGCCACAATACTCGCACAGATTCCGTCTTTCTTTTAACCATTGCTTATAATTTAATCCATAACAATCTTCATTTGTGCATCGAGTCCATAAATGCCCATAGCTTCGGCTTCGGGATTTATCATGGTCATGATCAACGGGTTCTTCTTTTTTTGTAAAAGAACTTTCATTGTCACTATCATTGTGACTATCAGCGTCAATACCATCTCTGCTATCATTGAAACGATCATTGTCCTTGTAATTATATTTTTTAAACTCACTGTTATTGTCATTGTCATTGTCTTCGTAGAATGTAAACTCCCTGTTATTGTATTGGTCACTATCAGTGTCAATATAATCGTTATAATCATCGTCAATATCATTGTCGTTATGATTATAACGATTATATTCACTGTCGTTGTCTTTAAACTCGCTGTCATTGTATTGGTCGCTATCATTGTATTGGTCGCTGTCATTGTATCGGCCACTCTCATTGTATTGGTCAATGTCAGAGTATTGGTCACCATCGTTTTCACTATTATTGTGACTATCAGCGTCAATATCATCGACACTATCATTGTCGATGTTATGATCACAAGTCTTGTATCGGAACGCAATAGCATTGTTGTTTACCTCCTTGTTATTGTAGTTGTTTACCTCGTATTGGTCAATATCATGATCACTATTATTGTCAATATTATTATTGTCAATATCATGATCACTATTATTGTCCGTATCATCGTTATTGGATTGGTCAATATCATGATCACTATTATTGTCAATATTATTATTGTCAATATCATGATCACTATTATTGTCCGTATCATCGTATAGGTTAAGATCACTTAAAAAGAATCTCCCAAAATCACTTAAAAAGAATCTCCCAAAATAGAGTTCAGAACTGAGATAACTTTCAATGCAATGAGTCAAGGTACTCTTCCAATTAGATTTCTTCCTATCATCGATGTAATCATCATAGGTGTAGTCGTGATCCACTACATCATCCATGTAACCATCAGTATTCTTAGAGCCATTCTTCGAAATCTGCTCCAAAATGTGATCAAGAGCAGGAAAATATAAATATTTGTTTTTTCCAAATTTTTCTCTATTCTTAACTAAAAATTCTTTATCCGATAGGAAATTCCGAATCTTCCCTACACTCTCATTAAAAATGATGAGGTCTTCACTTCCATCGGGATTTTCAATGGGACCCAAACTATCTGGTGATTTACTTAAATAACACCTGGATTCTAACTCTCTATTAAAGAACATTGAATTGAACGACTGTTTCCTCATAAAATGATGTCTCCTATTTTTTTTTTTTCTAATTAAAAAATAATGCAAGATTGTTGATAATATTGTTGTTGAAAATATTGGAAAAAATGTTGAAAATATTGGAAATTTTGAATTGCACCCCAGTTTTTGGTTTCCCATAAATCTCCTAATGTTTGGTTATATTTTATTTAAACTAACTCCTCTATTTTATTTATATAAAAATAGAACGAGAGCATGAGAACGTAAAAAAATCGAATCCTTCCGTCCCAGATCCGAAGCGTTAACTTAACTAACGGGACCAACGTCGCCTTACCAGATAACATAAAAAAATCGAATCAATTCTGAATCTCCCTAACTATCATCTAGAATGAAAGTGATAGTGATTATTTCATATAGATCATAGCGATAATGAAAGTGATAGTGATTATTTCATATAGATCATTCTACCACTTTTCGATGTAAAAAGCAACTCTGAATCTCCCTAACTATCATCTAGAATGAAAGTGATAGTGATTATTTCATATAGATCATAGCGATAATGAAAGTGATAGTGATTATTTCATATAGATCATTCTACCACTTTTCGATGTAAAAAGCAACTCCGAATCTCCCTAATTCGATTGATTATTTTTCAACTAGTATACCACTTTTCGATGTAAAAAGCAACTCTGAATCTCCCTAATTCGATTAATTATTTTTCAACATATTCCGAATCTCCCTAATTCGATTGATTATTTTTCAACTAGTATACCACTTTTCGATGTAAAAAGCAACTCCGAATCTCCCTAATTCAATTAATTATTTTTCAACTAGTATAGCGATAATAGATGTAACTAGTATAGCGATAATAGATGTCAAAAAGCAACACCTAATATTCAGAATCTACATATTCTTTATTCATTATATACAAAATATACGAATGAGTAAGCAGGAGAACGTAAAAAAATAGGATCTGGGACGGAAGGATTCGAACCTCCGATGAACGGGATCAAAACCCGCTGCCTTACCACTTGGCCACGCCCCAATTTCGATTTTACACTAATAATATTATTGTATTGGTTGTTCGTCAATTCCAGTTCTAAACTTATTCTCTATAGAATAATTTGTTGCTAGGATTTTTATATGCATAGATATCAAATGAAACGGAATTTATTGATCATTACATAGAATTCAATTAAGATATTGTATGAAAATCTTATTTCTTCTATTTTTGATTTTAGAATGCAAAGATTTTGAACTGGATAAGTTCAAATCAAAAAGGGATTGGAGGTATGATCTTATTTGATTCATTTTTTGAGTTTTATTATTCATTTATTTATGAATATTCATATCTATTCTATACTAAATATTCATAAAAATTATAATAAATCTGAATTCAATATTTGAATTATTTCTATTATTATCCAAAAATTCTTTTCTATCTTATTATTATATATTCTAGTCTTTAAAAAAAATTTCTTTATAATTCTTTATATTTTATCTTTAATGTTGCATTCTGAATATAAAAGTATAATAAATCAAAATTATACTAAATCAAAATATATATAATATATAATAAAATACAATAAAAAAATCAAAATTAGAATTCAAAAAAAGCAAAAATACAATTCATTTTTCTTAAAGAACAACATTTTTGTTATGCTTAATATCTTTAGCTTGGTCTGTATTTGTATTCACTCTGCCCTTTATTCCAGTAGTTTTTTCTTGGCGAAATTGCCTGAAGCTTACGCTTTTTTGAATCCAATTGTAGATATTATGCCAGTAATACCCCTATTCTTTTTTCTCTTAGCTTTTGTTTGGCAAGCTGCTGTAAGTTTTCGATGAGATCTTTTATTTGAATAATGTCCTAAAAAAATTCAAAATTTATTCAAAAAAAAAAATGGAACATTTTAACATTTTAAAAGATCAGATAAGTCTTACAGTGTGAATCCTTGATTCACATATTGCAATTTTTGGATAGACAAGAAAAATCCAGACCATCTCATCTCCGTTTTTTCCATTAAGAAATCCATTTTCCATTTTTTTCGGATTTCCTCGAAATCACTTTATTTGTTATAAACTAAGTATAAAAGGAAACATAATGTGAAATACAAGAGAATCTATTCTCTTTCTCTGTCGTTTTTTTTTGAATTATCTTGGAGATTTTGTAATGCTTACTCTAAAACTATTTGTTTACACGATAGTGATTTTCTTTGTTTCTCTTTTCATCTTCGGATTCTTATCTAATGATCCAGGACGTAATCCAGGACGTGAAGAATAAGAAAATCTTTTTTGTTTTATGTGTTTTCCTCACTTATGCTGGATTTTGAAATCTTTTTTGTTTTTTATCTATTTTATATTTGTAACTAGTAAAAAAAATTAAATAAACAAGGAAGGAAAACAAAAAAGAAAGAAGCTGCATAAGTTCAAAAGAAAAAAATGCCAAATTATCAATCAACGGAAAGAGAGGGATTCGAACCCCCGGTACAAAAATTCG